TAATTTTTTGATCTTCCCATTCATTTCCTGCGGACTCTTCGTCTCCTAATTCCTTCCATTCTACCAAAGAATTCTCTGTAATAATTCGCAAATCCGAATCGGCTAATTGTTCTCTGATAGCACCTGCCCCCGTAGATATTTCTCGGTTTCGAAATGTCTCGAAACCTTGAGTAGTAAAAAAGAGTGGGATGCTGTATTTCCAGGATTGGATTTCATATTCGAATGAACCTCGTAATCGTAAGAAAGTAGGTTTTTTAACTATAGGCCTAGCAAAAGAAAAATCGAGATAGGTTCCTATAGTATTGGATTTCCCCCCCTCACAATCGGACGTGAAGGTTTCCTCTCATCCGGCTCAAGTAGTTAAACCAAATAAAGAAAAGGGTTCTTCTTCTTTTTAAACTTTGTTTGAGAAAACCTTACAAAAAGCTACTCTTTACTCAAGTTCCCAGTAAGGACCAGCCTTTCATTGATTCATTCTTATCTTATTTTATATTTTATTATATTTTCTTTTTGATTTTCATCACTCTAACCTTTTTGACTTTGCTTTTATATTAAAAAAAAAAAAAAAAAAGAAATGTGAAATTATTGAGTAGTCTACTTCCCCTCAAATGATGAATCCCCTGAAAGGAATATTTTGGGACTCGTAAAGGATTTCTTTGTCTATATATTGTATTGTTCCATTTGATCTTTTTTAGGTCTCTACTCACCTCGATGGTTATGTGCATGATATCCCTTGAAGCATATATGCGATAGATAAGCTCCTGTAACCATGCTATATTCGCTTGCGCTTGCCTGAACAGAATTTCTTTCTCAAAGAAATGGAATGTATAATTCCACAAAAAGTCTTTTTTCACGAGGTATAACTAACTATTCCTATATTATCTGTTACAGAATCAGACCATGGATCAATTCCCCTTTTCTTACATTTTGAAGTCTTGAATGCACCCATAATTCTGAGCTTCATGTTCCTCCTCCCAAGATACATGTCAGAGCCGGGGGCATCCCAATCAAATTAAATGGGATGACAGTTTCTCAGTCTAAATCTGTCAAATGAAAATTTTGATCAAATCACACATCGCAATATACTAGGCCCTCTAATTCCCTAAGGGGCTTATCTAAAATATTCGCAATATAACTAGGAAGACGTTTCAAATACCACACATGAGTCACTGGACATGTCAGTTTGACGTATCCCATTTGGTACCTTCGTATCCGAGAATCAACAAATTCCACTCCGCATTCTTCACAAAATTTCGGGTCTTCTTTTTCAGTCCCAATCCCTCGGTAATTTCCACAAGCACAAATCCCACTTTTTATGGGTCCGAAAATTCTTTCACAAAACAATCCATCTTTCTCCGGTTTATTAGTTTTATAATGAAAAGTATAGGGTTTTGTCACCTCTCCGACTATCTCTCCATTGGGTAAAATCTTTTTTGCCCAAGCCATGATTTGTTGAGGGGAAACTGGTCCAATTCGAAGTTGTTGATGTTTATACTGGTCGATCATAGAATAGAAATTCTGATTCATTGAGATCAAGCTTCCTTCCTGTCCATCTGAAAGTTCTTTTCAGATACAAGGAAATGATTCAGTTCCAGGGACAAAGATCGTAGTTCTCGAACGAGCAATCGAAAAGATTCTGGAGCACCCTCTGGATTAGGTACTGTTGCTCCAATAATCGTAGCACCAAGTACTTCCTGACGAGCTCTAATATGATCAGATTTATAAGTAAGCATCTCTTGTAAAATATGAGCAACACCAAATCCCTCTAGAGCCCAAACTTCCATTTCTCCTACTCTTTGTCCCCCTTGTTTGGCCCTCCCTCTAAGGGGTTGTTGTGTAACAAGTGCGTAATGCCCACTGGAACGTCCATGGATTTTATCATCAACTTGATGAATTAATTTTAGGATATAGGACTTTCCTATTAGAACAGGTTGTTCAAAAAGATCTCCCGTTCTTCCATCAAATATTCTGCTTTTTCCCGGGTATTCGGGTTCAAATACCCATGGATTTTTTGTTTTCTTACTGGCTTCATATAATTCAGAAAACACTAGTTTTCTTGAGGCCTCTTGCTCATATCTCTCATCAAAAGGTCCTATTCTATAATGTTTATTTAGGAGATCCCCCGCTAACCCGAGCGAACATTCAAATATCTGTCCCACATTCATTCGTGAGGGGACTCCTAATGGGTTGAATACCATATCAACGGGCGTTCCATCTTGCAAATAGGGCATATCTTGTCTAGACAAAATCTTAGAAATTATACCCTTATTCCCATGCCTTCCAGCTACTTTATCACCTACTTTGATTTCACGTTTCTGTGAAATATATACACGAATCTTTTCTGGATTAGAATTGGAAACTCCCTTTCTATGGATCCATCTCACATCAATAACTCGACCCCTTCCTCCTATAGGTAGTCTTAGAGAAGTTTCTTTTGAAGTGGATACCTGAATACCAAGTATAGCTCGTAATAATCTATCCTCCGGAGCATATGACGATTCGCTCGCTGTCTGAGGTGTTAATTTACCTACTAAGATATCACCTGTTTCTATCCAAGATCCCAGCATCACAATTCCATTTCTGTCTAAATTTTGGAGTAAACGAGCCTCTAAATGCGGGATATCCTTAGTGATTCTTTCAGGACCTTGGCTTGTTACATGAGTCTGAATTTCATATTTCCGGATGTGAAAAGAAGTATAAATATCTTCATAGACCAGACGTTCGCTAATTAGTACTGCATCTTCAAAATTGTAACCTTCCCATGGCATATAAGCTACTAATACATTTTTTCCTAAAGCGAGTTCCCCACCAGCTGTAGCCGCACCGTCCGCTAGAATTTGTCCCTTTTTAATGTATTTACCCCGCTGAACCTGAGTTTTTTGATGCATACAAGTATTTTTGTTGGAACGTTGATACATAACTAATGGAATGCTTATAGTATCCCCATTACTTGAGAAAATGATCTTTTGAGTATCAGTATAAATGATTTTTCCCTTGCGTTCGGCTATAGCTGAAATCCCCGAATCTAGAGCCGTTTGGCCTTCCAACCCAGTTCCAACAATGCACTTCTCGGACCGAGAAAGGGGAACTGCTTGGCGCTGCATATTAGAACTCATTAAAGCTCGATTCGCATCATTATGCTCGATAAAAGGAATGAGGGAAGCTCCAATAGAAAAATATTGGAAAGGAAAAATGCTTCTAAGATGAATCTCTTCCCATGCAATAGTCAGGAATTCTTGACGATATCGAGCTGGAACAACCTGTTGTTCTTGAATACCCCGATTCAAGGCCAAAGAATTTCCTGCTGCTACCATATAATATTCATCTCTATTTGGTGATAAATAAACCATCTGTGCATTTTTTGATCTATCAGATAATTCATAAAACGGACTCTCTATAGATCCCCAATAACCAACCTTCACATGAATAGCTAATGATCCAATAAGTCCAACATTGATTCCTTCGGACGTGTCGATTGGGCAAATACGTCCATAGTGACTCGGGTGGATATCTCGTATCCGAAAACTAGCAGTTCGCCCCGTCAATCCTCCAGGACCCAAATAACTCCATTTTCGCCCATGAACGATTTGTGTCAACGGATTAGTTCGATCCAAAACTTGAGATAAAGGGTGTAGGCCAAAAAACGATTCATAAGTAGTTGTTAATGAAGTTGAAGTTACCAAATTTTGAGGAGTCGGTATCAATTTATGCCTGATTGCTCCACATATAGTTCCTCGAACCGTATTCTCTAAACGAACAAGAGCCAATCCGAATTGATCCTGTAATAGATCTGCTACAGAACGAATACGTTTATTTCTCAAGTGATTCATATCGTCAAGTGTACCCATTCCCAATTTCATTCCAATCAAATGATCCACAGCAGCCAATAGATCTCGTGGTAACAAGAATGTATTGTTTTGGGGTATATCAAGATTAAGTCTCCGGTTCATATTTCGTCGACCAATCTTTCCTAATTCACATCTTTGTTGAAAAAATTTCTTTTGTAATTCCTTGCATAAGGACTCAGAAAATACCGGATCCCCCCCTACACAAGCAAATTGTTGATAAAATTCCAAAATAGCATTTTCTTTTGACCCAATCTTTTTTTTCTCTTTATCATTCGGGAAAGACAAGAAAATTTCAGGGTAACAAACATTATCTAGAATTTCTCTTATATTCAAACCCATAGCTGATGATAGAACTAGAATAGATATTTTTTGTTTTCTACTTACACGGGCCCATATCCTTGCTTTTCTATCAATTTCTAATTCCGACCTTCCCCCCCAATCCGATATTATAGTACAAGTATAGACAGAAATTCCGTTATGTTCCAACTCTGAACGGTAGTAAATACCGGGACTTTGCAATATTTGGTTGATCACAATTCGGTATATTCCATTTACTATAGAGGTTCCAAAAGAATTCATTATAGGGATGTTTCCAATAAAAACGGTTTGTTCTTGCATATTTCTACCGGTTTTCCAAATTAAGACCGCGGGGACATATAATTCAGAAGAATATGTGAGTGATTCATACACAGCATCTCTTTCTTTTATCAAGGGCTCTACCAATTGATATGTTTCCACAAATAATTGAAATTCAATTTCTTGATCTCTATCTTCAATTTTTTGAAACTTATGAAATTCTTCCGTCAAGCCCTTATTAATGAACCTACAAAATCCCTCAAATTGTATCTGACTAAATCCAGGTATTGTGGACATTCCCTCATTTCCATTCTGGAGCATCTTAATCTGAAATTTCCTATTTATTGAAAAAATCCCATTATTGGCTTGGCTCACTATTCATCGAACCCTACCGATTGATCTAGCAATGATGGAATGGATATTCTGTTTACTGAATCACATAAAATTTGAGTCAACTCCATCCATATATATCATACGTATGAACGGAAGCAAGACAGAAAAATGGAGGGCATTTTTGATACAAGTTCAAATTTGAGCTTGAGCCAGGTACAAATAAAAAGAAATGGAAATTGATAAAGCATTCCTGGGAAAAATTCTGTCACTTAGGCTGATGGAGTCTTTTATCGGATGTCAAAATTGATTCAATTTATACCTAATTCTTTTATTATGATATTACGATCAAGGGTACAAAAAAATAAAAATTCAATGAATTAAGGATTCAATCTGCTCTCTATGAATGAGATAAAAACAGAAGAATCAGGAACAGCATAGAGTTTCCCCTTTTTTTAGCACACGCAATTGAATGTTCAAAAAGGAATTCGCAAATCTTTTTTTGATCGTATAATTTCTAAAATACAATGGAATTGCATACGTATTACGTATATAGTCATAGGAGTAATCTTTAGGAAGTACATGCCAATATAGCTATCTAGCTATCCGTATATCACATCTTTTATCATAATTGAACTTGGTGCAACATAGGTTAGGTCGCACTCTATCATAATGTCTATCTTCTATTCATATTCAAGTACTATATAGGGATATGTGCATAAGAAATAGAACCGGGTTCGGTATTCACGTATAAAAATTTCTGTTCTGGGGTTTACATATGACCATATATTTTCTTATAATTAGAATTGATAATGATTAGTCGTAAATCAATTGGATTTTGCATCCATTAACCATTAAGGTAATACAAATGGATATACAAAATGAAGAGCTATTCGCTAATTCAAAGTAAGTAAGAGTAAAAGAGTAATTAAGTAAATAGTTAATGAAGTCAAGAATGAATTATTCTAAATTGCCCTGCATTTTACAGTCTGTGACCGGGGCCGGGAATCTTTTCACTTTTCTATAGATCTATCGAATCTATAGAAAAGTGAAAAGAGAAGGTAAGTTTTTAAGCGACGCGTGTTTTGAGATAAAATCAATCGAAGAAAAGGATAGGATAGAAAAAGGATCCAATAAAAAAGAGGAATTCTTTTTTGGAAAAGGATAAGTACAATGGGATTCAAGATCCAAAAATAAAAGAAATTAAGAAAGTAAAAAATTTAAATCAAAACAAAATGAGGAAAGGAATAGAAATAGAAAATAGAAAGAAATAGAAATATATAGAATAAATATATAGAATATAAGTATAAGAATATATATATATATAATTTATATATAATATAATTAATATATAATATAATATATAATTATTCTAATTATAATTCTAATTATAGAATTTTATAGAATTTCTTTATCTTTATCCATTTTGGATGGAATTTGGCGGCATGGCCAAGTGGTAAGGCGGGGGACTGCAAATCCTTTATCCCCAGTTCGAATCTGGGTGTCGCCTGATCAACAAAAAAATACTTGAAATTTATTAATCCTGTTGATCGAACTTGACGAATTCTTGCCCCGTAAAAGCATAGGCAAGGGCTAGGTCTGTTGATACTTGATTTTGAGAACTCGTAGGGCCTATAAAAGCCTGTCATCTTTTTTCTCAAAATCTGGGTTCTGAGTGTGGCTCAAAAAGGTACCAAGAAATCTGAAGCAACCCAATCTTATTAATGATTGATTTGGGCTATTCTGAATTGAATCAAATAAAAGAAATAGTGAGAATTCATTCTGGGTATCAGAACTATGAAAGTAAGAAGTCGGAAATCTTGGTATCCAAAGGTTCCTAAGAGACACTCCTTTTTGGCTACTAAGGTTGAAGAAAGGATTCTAAAAAAGACTATAAAGACTCCCTAATTATTTTAAACTAGAACTTTCTTAATATTGAGGTAGTGTCTACTAACTCTGTTTGCGATGAAATTAGATTGGATAGGCTGATGGTAAATTCATTGAATAATTGTGACAAAGAACTGAAGATACTTTGTATTCAGACTGACTAGAGGCTCTGAGTGCTGCTCATAAATTTAATCAGAATGGTTGAATGGCTCTTCTTTCTATTTACTATTTATATATTTTTTTATATATTTTTCTTTTTTTTTTTTCAATTCTTTCTTATTCAATAGAATTCTATTGAATAAGAAATCTAGGAACTTTTTATGAGTAGATTCATGAAATTGTTTCATAAAGAACCGTAAGTAAGAATCCTATTTTTCTTTCTATTTCATTTATATTGAGTATAGATAAAAGATCTTCCTATGTTATACTATGTTAGACTCTTCAATTCGCGACGATAAATTTATTTGATATTGTTATTCATAATATTGTTAGTATCATCAAGATGCAATTCATACCTTTGAATTGATAGGAGTCCACTTTATCATCTCTATGGGATTAGATCCCGAATTATTGTGAAAGAAGAAAACAAAGAGATTATGGAAGTCAATATTCTTGCGCTTATTGCTACTGCGCTGTTCATTTTAGTTCCTACTGCCTTTTTACTTATCATATACGTCAAAACAGTCAGCCAAAATGATTAATTTGAATGAAACTTGAATTATTCATTTTTATCAATGATTGAAGAAATGAAAGGGTTTAAAACTCTAGTTAAGTCTTAAATGAAATGTGGAATCAGAAGTATCTGAGATAGTGTGGTAGAAAGAGCTATATATAGCTCTTTCTACCACACTATACAATT